TTCCCATTGGCGTGCATCCAGCAGGAATTGAACCTACGAATTTGCCAATTATGAGTTGGGCGCTTTAACCATTCAGCCATGGATGCTTAACGGGGATCATCGTACATCGTGAATAACCAAATTCCAATTGAAATGAAATCTTTAGGAGGAATCAATGAAACGACATCAATTCAAATCCTGGATATTCGAATTGAGAGAGATCAAGAATTCTCACTATTTCTTAGATTCATGGATCAAATTCGATTCAGTGGGATCTTTCACTCACATTTTTTTCCACCAAGAACGTTTTATGAAACTCTTTGACCCCCGAATTTGGAGTATCCTACTTTCACGTGATTCACAGGGTGCAACAAGCAATCGATATTTCACGACCAAAGGTGTAGTACTGCTTGTAGTAGTGGTCCTTATATCTCGTATTAACAATCGAAAGATGGTCGAAAGAAAAAATCTCTATTTGATGGGGCTTCTTCCTATACCTATGAATTCCATTGGACCCAGAAAGGAGACATTGGAAGAATCTTTTTGGTCTTCCAATAGAAATAGGTTGATTGTTTCGCTCCTGTATCTTCCAAAAGGGAAAAAGATTTCTGAGAGTTGTTTCATGGATCCGCAAGAGAGTACTTGGGTTATCCCAAGAAATAAAAAGCGTATCATGCCTGAATCTAACCGGGGTTCGCGGTGGTGGAGGAACCGGATCGGAAAAAAGAGGGATTCTAGTTGTCAGATATCTAATGAAACCGTAGCCGGAATTGAGATCTCATTCAAAGAGAAAGATAGCAAATATCTGGAGTTTCTTTTTTTATCCTATACGGATGATCCGATCCGCAAGGACCATGATTGGGAATTTTTTGATCGTCTTTCTCCGAGGAAGAAACGAAACATAATCAACTTGAATTCGGGACAGCTATTCGAAATCTTAGGGAAAGACTTGATTTGTTATCTCATGTCTGCTTTTCGTGAAAAAAGACCAATTCAGGGGGAGAGTTTCTTCAAACAACAAGGAGCTGGGGCAACTATGCAATCCAATGATATTGAGCATGTTTCCCATCTCTTCTCGAGAAACAAGTGGGGTATTTCTTTGCAAAATTGTGCTCAATTTCATATGTGGCAATTCCGCCAAAATCTCTTCGTTAGTTGGGGGAAGAATCAGCACGAATCAAATTTTTTGAGGAACGTCTCGAGAGAGAATTGGATTTGGTTAGACAATGTGTGGTTGGTAAACAAGGATCGGTTTTTTAGCAAGGTACGGAATGTATTGTCAAATATTCAATATGATTCCACAAGATCTATTTTCGTTCAAGTAACGGATTCTAGCCAATGGAAAGGATCTTCTTCTGATCAATCCAGAGATCATTTCGATTCCGTTAGAAATGAGAATTCAGAATATCACACATTGATCGATCAAACAGAGATTCAGCAACTAAAAGAGAGATCGATTCTTTGGGATCCTTCCTTTCTTCAAACGGAACGAACAGAGATAGAATCAGATCGATTCCCGAAATGCCTTTTTGGATCTTCCTCCATGTCCTGGCTATTCACGGAACCTGAGAAGCGGATGAATAATCATCTGCTTCCGGAAGAAATCGAAGAATTTATTGGGAATCCTACAAGATCAATTCGTTCTTTTTTCTCTGACAGATGGTCAGAACTTCATCTGGGTTCGAATCCTACTGAGAGGTCCACTATAGATCCTAAATTGTTGAAGAAAAAACAAGATGTTTCTTTTGTCCCTTCCAGGCGAGCGGAAAATAAAGAAATGGTTGATATATTCAAGATAATTACGTATTTACAAGATACCGTCTCAATTCATCCTTCGGAACCAGATCACATCCCGGATCTGGTTCCGAAGGATGAACCGGATATGGACAGTTCCAATAAGATTTCATTCTTGAACAAAAATCCATTTTTTGATTTCTTTCATCTATTCCATGACCGGAACAAAGGGGGATACGCGTTACGCCACGATTTTTTTGAATCAGAAGAGAGATTCCCAGAAATGGCGGATCTATTCACTCTATCAATAACCGAGCCGGATCTGGTGTTTCATAGGGGATTTTCCTTTTCTATTGATTCCTACGGGTTGGATCAAAAAAAATTCTTGAATGAGGTATTCAACTCCAGAGATGAATCGAAAAAGAAATCTTTATTGGTTCTACCTCCTCTTTTTTATGAGGAGAATGAATCTTTTTCTCGAAGGATCAGAAAAAAATCGGTCCGGATCTACTGCGGGAATGAGTTGGAAGATCCCAAACTAAAAACAGCGGTATTTGCTAGCAACAACATAATGGAGGCAGTCAATTATAGCACCTATGGAAGAAATGTATCGAATCGATTCTTTTTAATGAATAGATCCGATCGCAACTTCGAATATGGAATTCAAAGGGATCGAATAGGAAATGATACTCTGAATCATATAACTATAATGAAATATACGATCAACCAACATTTATCGAATTTTAAAAAGAGTCAGAAGAAATGGTTTGATCCTCTTATTTCTCGA